ACTATACGGATAAACTAGATATATGTACATATATTCTATACATAAGTATATGCAATAGACTCATAGCGGGTTGTGGACTATTCCGTTTTTCTTTACCTAGTATAGTTAAAAAGAAAAGGTTTATTGATATCAATGCAATAAATTGTTTCAATTTCACAATGACCCTAATTACTTTTATTGAATTTCCCCCATCTGAACCTCATTCACTTGATACATGTACTTCCCAATTCGATTTAGGCATAGATCCAAGATCTTTCATCGAATCATATGATCAAGAGATTCTACTTGTCTCCTGAACTAAATTTATTAGGTAAAAATTTGTAGATTTTTTTTTTATTCCGGATTTCCATTTCTCTTTTTTTTGATTTCCAAGTTTAGTGGGGAGATATAGATAGGTATATATCATCTTAACAAAGGTAAATCAATGAATGAAGAGTGGAAGAAATGAAGTGAAAACCTTTTCTGAAAGACAAATTACTCCATGCGAGTATCTTAGACTTAATATTCTTTTGTTTTTTATTTAGAGATTCTTTTCTTTTTATAGATAATATCTAATCTAATAAAAAGAATTTCACTTTCTAGAATCAATTCGCAATTTTTCTAATTTATATAGAATCCATCTATATAGATAAATATAGAATGTCGATTTGAATGAAGGATTCATGACTAGAAACGAGGAATCAATAAATTATATGGAATCATGAACGACAGAAAGATCCGTCAGATCTAGTCATATTATTCTATTATATTGACAATTTCGAAAAACTAGTCATATTATGAACATAGTATGGGTCGGTCAGGAAAACATGCCCCCATCGTCTAGTGGTTCAGGACATCTCTCTTTCAAGGAGGCAGCGGGGATTCGACTTCCCCTGGGGGTAGGGTACTATGAAAGGAGGTTGATCATGGATTCTAAATAACCTTAGAAGTGATTGTTCCTGGGTCGATGCCCGAGCGGTTAATGGGGACGGACTGTAAATTCGTTGGCAATATGTCTACGCTGGTTCAAATCCAGCTCGGCCCAAAAATGCGCTGATCCACCATGAATGGATAGAACCCATTTGTTTTCCAGAAATAACGAATTCGCAGGAAAAAAAAAAAAGAAAACTTTCTAATATATCCCTACTTACATTTTTTTATTTTCTCTTTTTTCTTTGAAAAAATGGATTCTCAATCGATTTGAGAATAACAACATGGGTTATTAGTAATCCGTGTTGTTTTCACTAAGCATTCACGGAACTCTCAATATATCTGCGAATCTCTGTTACAACGCAGTAATTCAAAATAGATGTTGAATGAAATAAAAATAATATGGATATACTTTTTAGGGGGATTGTAGTTCAATTGGTAAGAGCACCGCCCTGTCAAGGCGGAAGCTGCGGGTTCGAGCCCCGTCAGTCCCGACGTATCCAATATATACTCAATCCACCCCTTCTTTATTCGGATAAAAGGGTACGGGGAACATAATTTCATTCCCCCCAAAAGTGATCTTTAGTTTTTTTTTAGCATTTACCATCAAAAAAATCCGTTCTATTTCAAATAGTAACAATTGGTGGGAGAGAGCCATATGTGAATTAGTACAATTATTGGGGGCAGCATATTCAGAATTCCAGTAGAGTATCTACTGTATTTTTTTGATTGCTCCTCATCCTTGTAATGTATAACAATACTATATGTTTATTTTTTTACTAAGAGCATTTTTTGTACTAACATTATAAAATAAATTAAACATAGTTACCCTGATAGAACCCATTCAGGTTAAACCTATTTTTTGGTTCCAATTGTGTGGAATCTTAATTACTAAAAAGAATCTCTTCCCACCGAGCAAGGGAATGAATCTTTTTTTTCCTTCGGGTCCAAAGAAACAACCAAAAAAATAGTGAATTGTATGGAATATTAGATCTTTTATACCAAGATTAACCTTTCTCACACTTCTTTGGTTGTCAAGAAAACTAGATTATTAACATTCAAAAAGGAATTTAGAGCTTAACTCCGTCCTTTTTTCATTTCACGTCGATGGGTTGGTAACCAAAAAAGTGGGCAAATGGGCACAAAATGCTTGATCGGATAATTGTAAAAAAAAGGTGATATATTATGGTATATTATGGTATATTTTTGGTATATTATGGTATATAAAGTCAAGAAGAGAAAAACGGATAAGAAATAAAAAATTATTGATTGGATTATTAATCCAATTTTTTATTCAGTATGGATAAAGGACCCTTCTATGTTATACTATTCAATTCTTGACGATTAATCCATGTGATAGCTCAGATATTCTTATTCATGATATTGATCTGATTCAATATCATCGCGATGTAATTCATCTCATTGAATTGAATTTACCGGCGAAAGAGTGATTCCTCATCTCTAGGGGATTAAATCCCGAGTTATTGCGAAGTAAAAAAAACGAAATAATGATATTATGGAAGTAAATATTCTTGCATTTATTGCTACTGCACTGTTCATTCTAGTTCCTACTGCCTTTTTACTTATCATATATGTAAAAACCATAAGTCAAAATCAAAATAATTAATTTGAAGGAAACTTGGCTTCTTAGTTCTTATTAATGATTGAATAAATACAAAATGAATAAATAAAAGCTTTAACTTTTGATTCTTAATGAAATGAGCGAACGACAATCAGCAGTATTCTATGAGATCTGATAGTATGGTAGAAAGAAATATATTCATCTTTCTACCATACTAGTTACTTTTTTAGTCTTAGTGAAGTATAGAAAGTCGGATTCTATCGATTAATATAGATCAATCAAAATATTGATTGATCTTCATATATCATATATGTGATATGAATTAGGTATATGTAATCTTAATATTACCCTATTCTAATTCTTTGTTTCATCCATTTGATTTGTATTGATTCCAATCAAGCTCAAAAAGCAAAAGACAACTCCCCTCTTAGTCTTACCATGCTAATTCCAAGGTTTCTTAGGTTTTTTTTAGTTCAAATATGAACTATGAATCCTGACATACATCGAAAGACTAAAATACATGAAGTAAAAAGCAATATGGGTATATATAAAACCTAGTCGTTTTTTGACATTATGAAGAAGTAATTGATTACACCACTGACCAATAATTCAAGGAGTTCTATGGGAACGGAACTTATTCGGATTTCGAAAAGGAGTTGTAAAAATGCTTGAACATCGAAAGTGCGTATCTATGTCATTTCAAAAAAGTACTACTTTATCTTTGAAAACGAAAGGAAACAAATAAAAGAAATAAAAGGGAATCCCCTCTTACTCATTGTCGATATATGTGGTAAAATTTGGTTGGTTTATCAGTTTAGGAAGAATTCGGTTGGAATCTCTTTCTGTCTCCCCTTTACTTTAGGAATACGAGCAGGAGAATTGTTGAAATATCTGTTTGATTGAAAAAAGGGTATTATTCATATAGTACATTACTATACCAGACCAGAATACAATGGAACTTTGAATTAAATAAAAAAATGTAATAATTTAAAGCGCTTTACAGAGCTATCTAGAAAACAATTGATAAAGTTTGATTCATCAACTTAATTAGTAGTACTTAGAGTCCACTTCGTCCCCACACTACGAGTGAAAGGGAAAATGTAAAGACTACCATTAAAGCAGCCCAAGCAAGACTTACTATATCCATGTGAATGATGTCCCCTATCTCGATAAATATGAAGGAATTAGTCCATTATTGTTCACTAATAATAGTGGATCAATAGTGAACAGTCAAAAAGGATTCTGACCCAAGACTATTCATAAATCAATACACTAAATACACTTCAAACAAGTTTTTTTATGATTTTTATAGTAGAAATGGGAACCATTAAGCCTACACAAAATAGGCCTTGCTATTCTTGGAAGTAGTACGGGAATGTTATTAATTGAACACATAGAAACGAAAATCTATTGTTTCGTTTGTTGATCTTGATAAGTAAAAGACATAAACAATGTGGAATGAAGATAAATAATTCATCCCTGTCTTTCCTAATTTGATTTAATTTTGACTATACTCCCGATTGTCACTCTTGAACCAATCGGGGGATAGCCTATTTCATTCTTGGCTCGAGGTTAGTGCAAAAAGAAAGACTTTTTGCACTTTTTTCTAAAAAAGCCAATTACCCATTCAATCTAATATTGATTGAATGCCTGCGCATTTATAGACTTTCATGAGTCTGTATCCAAAGTATTTTCCTGCTCTTTTCTCACACCCACTAATTCACTTGCCTATCCGGCTTAGTTCAATTTAAGCTAAGATCGAGAAGATCCAGTCAGTAGCCACTACATTGTAGTGGAAGGACTTCCAAATTCTCTTCCACTAGAATCTTGAATCTTAGACGCAAGGATTTAAATCCTTTTTAGTTTTGAGAAGCGACAGATGCTTAGAATCAAGCAAGTATCAACAGTTCTTTTGCGTCTGTGAGGGAATATAATTCATTGAGTTATATATCGGCCGAACATAATAAGGAATTTTGAGTCTTGTGTTGATCAGGCGACACCCGGATTTGAACTGGGGAAAAAGGATTTGCAGTCCCCCGCCTTACCACTCGGCCATGTCGCCAAAATGATATAAACTAGACTAACATTTTTTCCCTCTGGAAGATTACTAAACTTCATTTTTTATTTCAATAGAAAGAAAAAATGAAGTTTTTTTTTTCACAAAACAACAACTCAGGACAAATTGAACCATTAACTATTTAATCTTAATTATTTAATTATTCTTGGATTTGAATCGCATTTTTTACTTAATAAGATAATAAAAATAAGATAATAAAATGAAAATGGATACAGAACTAATTGATATTTATTCTTTTCAATAAAAAAAAGAGTTCTCCATTTTCATTATAACAGCAATTAGGAGTATATGTAAACCCTAGAACAAAAATTATTACAGGGGGTATCGAATGAGGTATCTTATCGATAAAATTCTTAAGAAGAAATTACCCGGAAAATGTTCTGCTTAAATTTTTAGAGTAGAAATTTTGATAAAACCCACGTTGCGCCGAAT